CTAATTCCTCATCCTCCAATCAGTCCTTCCCATGGGTTATTGTCCCAACAAATAAATAATTGTAGGAGTGAAATCTTAATATAATTCGAAAAAGCGAGAGCAGTAAGTCCAAAGAAATAAACTAAGAAAAAATACGTATTGTTTTGTTATAGGATTAAACAAAGGGATTCGCAAATAAAAGCGCTAAGGCTACAACTAGTCCATAAATTGTTAAAGCTTCCATAAAAGCCAGACTAAGTAATAAAGTACCTCGTATTTTTCCCTCCGCCTCGGGCTGTCTCGCGATCCCTTCTACAGCTTGGCCCGCAGCAGTACCTTGACCAACCCCAGGTCCAATAGAAGCAAGACCGACAGCCAACCCGGCAGCAATAACGGAAGCGGCAGAAATCAGTGGATTCATGATAAATTCCTCATAACAAAATAAGTAAATAGTTAATGATACAATAAACCAAGAAATTATGACTTAATTATTCCATCGCTAAGATCTATACAGTCGAAGGAACTAAGAACTCTGAATTGAAGTAATAATATTATTGAATCATCAGAACTACTTCGCTATTTCTTTTTTTTTTTAGTTTAAATTCACATAATTTTTGTGAATCCATATGACTTTTGTTCTTCCATTTTTTTCTTTTTTCCAAACCATTCTCTTTGAATTTTTCGTTTTTTTCCTTGATTTAATCTCTTTATTCATTCAATATTCACTTTATCTAAATTCACAGTATTAGATATTTGTTAATTATATATGAACTAAAGATATATCTAATTAATATCTAATATCACATATACATGTGTTTCTTCCATAACGTAAATCAACTATTCATATCTTCCATTCAATCGGATTCTAGAATTATTCTTCGAAATATTCACAAGAGTTGTCTTATAGCAATTAGATTACATACATCTAGTTCGGCTTCTCCTCCCCTAACCAATCTATATTTTTTTTTAATTTCACTTTTGTTTTTTGTAAATCTTTATTTTTTCTTTTATTATTCGACCACATGGGTACAATCAATCTACATGTACAAATTCGTTAGATCGAATCATTGCATCGAAATATCAGTATTTGATTGATCTAAGTTAATGTAATTTATTATTTATTAAAATTCTCTTTTGGTCAATCGTTGAATTGGATGAAATCAACTTGAATGGGCATCATTCTATATAACAATAACATCTTTTTTTTATAGCACGTTGTAGTAATACTATAAGTAATCCCATAAAAATTATTATTCAGATTATGATTACTAATAGCTAATAATATTGAATATTCGAATTAAATCAACAAAACAATAGAAAGAGAATATTCATTGGAGGGGGTATAAATGGACCGAACTTGAATTTTAGGAAAAAGATCTTTTAGATCTCTTTCCTTTTTTTTACTTCCCTGTTTGTTGCAACCCCCTAATATCTCTAAGATATTAAGCTTTTTTTACTATTACTCTCCTTTTTTTACTATTACTCTCTAGAGAGTATATATATCTTATTTATATATTTATTATTCTTATTTATATATTTATTATATATAATATGTTATGTTCCCTAAGCGGATTATCGTGATACGCGCACATATTGCGTAAGTCTTAAGCTAAAAAAGCCTATTTCGAAAACAAGTCAATGATGACCCTCCATAGATTCGCCTATATAAGCCGCAGCTAAAGTTGCAAAAATAAGAGCTTGAATACCGCTTGTAAATAATCCAAGTAACATGACAGGTATAGGAACCACTAAAGGTACTAAAGAAACAAGAACAACAACTACTAATTCATCAGCTAATATATTTCCGAAAAGTCGAAAACTAAGTGATAGGGGTTTTGTGAAATCTTCTAAGATATTAATGGGTAAAAGGATTGGAGTTGGTTGAATGTATTTACCGAAATAACCTAATCCTTTTTTGGTAAGACCCGCATAGAAATATGCTAATGACGTGAGTAAAGCTAAAGCAACGGTAGTATTTATATCATTTGTAGGTGCGGCTAATTCCCCATGAGGTAACTGTATGATTTTCCAAGGTAAAAGAGCACCTGACCAATTCGAAACAAAAATAAATAGAAACAAAGTTCCAATAAAGGAAACCCATGGGCCATATTCTTCTCCAATCTGAGTTTTGCTCACGTCTCGAATGAATTCAAGGACATATTCGAAGAAATTCTGAATGTCAGTAGGAATCGTTTGTGGATTACGAACAGCTATAATGGCTGAACCTAATAAGATAGCAATTACAACCCAAGAAGTAATAAGTACTTGGGCATGGACTTGAAAACCTCCTATTTGCCAATAGAAATGTTGGCCGACTTCCACACCAGATATATCGTATAGCCCTTTTAGTAGTGTGTTGATAGAACATAATAGAACATTCATATTGCCCTCTGAAGGAAATAGAACTTTAAAAAGAATTATTTTGATTCAACCATCTATTTTTCGACTTGCCCACTTGAATTATATATTTTGTATATTAACTAATCACATAATACCCCTATTACTTGTATCTCTTTTGCGC